CGATAGATAAGCTCCTGTAACCATACTATATTCGCTTGCGCTTGCCTGAACAGAATTTCTTTCTCAAAGAAATGGAATGTATAATTCCACAAAAAACAAAAAGTCTTTTTTCACGAGGTATAACTAACTATTCCTATATTATCTGTTACAGAATCAGACCATGGATCAATTCCCCCTTTCTTACATTTTGAAGTCTTTAATGCACCCATAATTCTGAGCTTCATGTTCCTCCTCCCAAGATACATGTCAGAGCCGGGGGCATCCCAATCAAATTAAATGGGATGACAGTTTCTCAGTCTAAATCTGTCAAATGAAAATTTTGATCAAATCACACATCGCAATATACTAGGCCCTCTAATTCCCTAAGGGGCTTATCTAAAATATTCGCAATATAACTAGGAAGACGTTTCAAATACCACACATGAGTCACTGGACATGTCAGTTTGACGTATCCCATTTGGTACCTTCGTATCCGAGAATCAACAAATTCCACTCCGCATTCTTCACAAAATTTCGGGTCTTCTTTTTCAGTCCCAATCCCTCGGTAATTTCCACAAGCACAAATACCACTTTTTATGGGTCCGAAAATTCTTTCACAAAACAATCCATCTTTCTCCGGTTTATTAGTTTTATAATGAAAAGTATAGGGTTTTGTAACCTCTCCGACTATCTCTCCATTGGGTAAAATTTTTTTCGCCCAAGCCATTATTTGTTGAGGGGAAACTGGTCCAATTCGAAGTTGTTGATGTTTATACTGGTCGATCATAGAATAGAAATTCTGATTCATTGAGATCAAGCTTCCTTCCTGTCCATCTGAAAGTTCTTTTCAGATACAAGGAAATGATTCAGTTCCAGGGACAAAGATCGTAGTTCTCGAACGAGCAATCGAAAAGATTCTGGAGCACCCTCTGGATTAGGTACTGTTGCTCCAATAATCGTAGCACCAAGTACTTCCTGACGAGCTCTAATATGATCAGATTTATAAGTAAGCATCTCTTGTAAAATATGAGCAACACCAAATCCCTCTAGAGCCCAAACTTCCATTTCTCCTACTCTTTGTCCCCCTTGTTTGGCCCTTCCTCTAAGGGGTTGTTGTGTAACAAGTGCGTAATGCCCGCTGGAACGTCCATGGATTTTATCATCAACTTGATGAATTAATTTTAGGATATAGGACTTTCCTATTAGAACAGGTTGTTCAAAAAGATCTCCCGTTCTTCCATCAAATATTCTGCTTTTTCCCGGATATTCGGGTTCAAATACCCATGGATTTTTTGTTTTCTTACTGGCTTCATATAATTCAGAAAACACTAGTTTTCTTGAGGCCTCTTGCTCATATCTCTCATCAAAAGGTCCTATTCTATAATGTTTATTTAGCAGATCCCCCGCTAACCCGAGCGAACATTCAAATATCTGTCCCACATTCATTCGTGAGGGGACTCCTAATGGGTTGAATACCATATCAACGGGCGTTCCATCTTGCAAATAGGGCATATCTTGTCTAGACAAAATCTTAGAAATTATACCCTTATTCCCATGCCTTCCAGCTACTTTATCACCTACTTTGATTTCACGTTTCTGTGAAATATATACACGAATCTTTTCTGGATTAGAATTGGAAACTCCCTTTCTATGGATCCATCTCACATCAATAACTCGACCCCTTCCTCCTATAGGTAGTCTTAGAGAAGTTTCTTTTGAAGTGGATACCTGAATACCAAGTATAGCTCGTAATAATCTATCCTCCGGAGCATATGACGATTCACTCGCTGTCTGAGGTGTTAATTTACCTACTAAGATGTCACCTGTTTCTATCCAAGATCCCAGCATCACAATTCCATTTCTGTCTAAATTTCGGAGTAAACGAGCCTCTAAATGCGGGATATCCTTAGTGATTCTTTCAGGACCTTGGCTTGTTACATGAGTCTGAATTTCATATTTCCGGATGTGAAAAGAAGTATAAATATCTTCATAGACCAGACGTTCGCTAATTAGTACTGCATCTTCAAAATTGTAACCTTCCCATGGCATATAAGCTACTAATACATTTTTTCCTAAAGCGAGTTCCCCACCAGCTGTAGCCGCACCGTCCGCTATAATTTGTCCCTTTTTAATGTATTTACCCCGCTGAACCTGAGTTTTTTGATGCATACAAGTATTTTTGTTGGAACGTTGATACATAACTAATGGAATGCTTATAGTATCCCCATTACTTGAGAAAATGATCTTTTGAGTATCAGTATAAATGATTTTTCCCTTGCATTCGGCTATAGCTGAAATCCCCGAATCTAGAGCCGTTTGGCCTTCCAACCCAGTTCCAACAATGCACTTCTCGGACCGAGAAAGGGGAACTGCTTGGCGCTGCATATTAGAACTCATTAAAGCTCGATTCGCATCATTATGCTCGATAAAAGGAATGAGGGAAGCTCCAATAGAAAAATATTGGAAAGGAAAAATGCTTCTAAGATGAATCTCTTCCCATGCAATAGTCAGGAATTCTTGACGATATCGAGCTGGAACAACCTGTTGTTCTTGAATACCCCGATTCAAGGCCAAAGAATTTCCTGCTGCTACCATATAATATTCATCTCTATTTGGTGATAAATAAACCATCTGTGCATTTTTTGATCTATCAGATAATTCATAAAACGGACTCTCTATAGATCCCCAATAACCAACCTTCACATGAATAGCTAATGATCCAATAAGTCCAACATTGATTCCTTCGGACGTGTCAATTGGGCAAATACGTCCATAGTGACTCGGGTGGATATCTCGTATCCGAAAACTAGCAGTTCGCCCCGTCAATCCTCCAGGACCCAAATAACTCCATTTTCGCCCATGAACGATTTGTGTCAACGGATTAGTTCGATCCAAAACTTGAGATAAAGGGTGTAGGCCAAAAAACGATTCATAAGTAGTTGTTAATGAAGTTGAAGTTACCAAATTTTGAGGAGTCGGTATCAATTTATGCCTGATTGCTCCACATATAGTTCCTCGAACCGTATTCTCTAAACGAACAAGAGCCAATCCGAATTGATCCTGTAATAGATCTGCTACAGAACGAATACGTTTATTTCTCAAGTGATTCATATCGTCAAGTGTACCCATTCCCAATTTCATTCCAATCAAATGATCCACAGCAGCCAATAGATCTCGTGGTAACAAGAATGTATTGTTTTGGGGTATATCAAGATTAAGTCTCCGGTTCATATTTCGTCGACCAATCTTTCCTAATTCACATCTTTGTTGAAAAAATTTCTTTTGTAATTCCTTGCATAAGGACTCAGAAAATACCGGATCCCCCCCTACACAAGCAAATTGTTGATAAAATTCCAAAATAGCATTTTCTTTTGACCCAATCTTTTTTTTCTCTTTATCATTCGGGAAAGACAATAAAATTTCAGGGTAACAAACATTATCTAGAATTTCTCTTATATTCAAACCCATAGCTGATGATAGAACTAGAATAGATATTTTTTGTTTTCTACTTACACGGGCCCATATCCTTGCTTTTCTATCAATTTCTAATTCCGACCTTCCCCCCCAATCCGATATTATAGTACAGGTATAGACAGAGATTCCGTTATGTTCCAACTCTGAACGGTAGTAAATACCGGGACTTTGCAATATTTGGTTGATCACAATTCGGTATATTCCATTTACTATAGAGGTTCCAAAAGAATTCATTATAGGGATGTTTCCAATAAAAACGGTTTGTTCTTGCATATTTCTACCGGTTTTCCAAATTAAGACCGCGGGGACATATAATTCAGAAGAATATGTGAGTGATTCATACACAGCATCTCTTTCTTTTATCAAGGGCTCTACCAATTGATATGTTTCCACAAATAATTGAAATTCAATTTCTTGATCTCTATCTTCAATTTTTTGAAACTTATGAAATTCTTCCGTCAAGCCCTGATTAATGAACTTACAAAATCCCTCAAATTGTATCTGACTAAATCCAGGTATTGTGGACATTCCCTCATTTCCATTCTGGAGCATCTTAATCTGAAATTTCCTATTTATTGAAAAAATCCCATTATTGGCTTGGCTTACTATTCATCGAACCCTACCGATTGATCTAGCAATGATGGAATGGATATTCTGTTTACTGAATCACATAAAATTTGAGTCAACTCCATCCATATATATCACACGTATGAACGGAAGCAAGACAGAAAAATGGAGGGCATTTTTTATACAAGTTCAAATTTGAGCTTGAGCCAGGTACAAATAAAAAGAAATGGAAATTGATAAAGCATTCCTGGGAAAAATTCTGTCACTTAGGCTGATGGAGTCTTTTATCGGATGTCAAAACTGATCCAATTTATACCTAATCCTTTTATTATGATATTACGATCAATGGTACAAAAAAATAAAAATTCAATGAATTAAGGATTCAATCTGCTCTCTATGAATGAGATAAAAACAGAAGAATCAGGAACAGCATAGAGTTTCCCCTTTTTTTAGCACACGCAATTGAATGTTCAAAAAGGAATTCGCAAATCTTTTTTTGATCGTAGAATTTCTAAAATGAAATGGAATTGCATACGTATTACGTATATAGTCATAGGAATCATCTTTAGTAAGTACATGCCAATATAGCTATCTAGCTATCCGTATATCACATCTTTTATCATAATTGAACTTGGTGCAACATAAGTTAGGTCGCACTCTATCATAATGTCTATCTTCTATTCATATTCAAGTATGATGATCCTATATAGGGATATGTGCATAAGAAATAGACCCGGGTTCGGTATTCACGTATAAAAATTTCTGTTCTGGGGTTTACATATAACCATAGATTTTCTTATAATTAGAATTGATAATGATTAGTCGTAAATCAATTGGATTTTGCATCCATTAACCATTAAGGTAATACAAATGGATATACAAAATTAAGAGCTGTTCGCTAATTCAAAGTAAGTAAGAGTAAAGAGTAAAAGAGTAATAAGTAAATAGTTAATGAAGTAAAGAATGAATTATTCTAAAATGCCCTGCATTTTACAGTCTGTGACCGGGGCCGGAAATCTTTTCACTTTTCTATAGATCTATCGAATCTATAGAAAAGTGAAAATAGAAGGTAAGTTTTTAAGCGACGCGTGTTTTGAGATAAAATCAATCGAAGAAAAGGATAGGATAGAAAAAGGATCCAATAAAAAAGAGGAATTCTTTTTTGGAAAAGGATAAGTACGATGGTATTCAAGATACAAAAAGAAAAGAAATTAAGAAAGTAAAAAATCTAAATAAAAACAAAATGAGGAAAGGAATAGAAAATATAAAGAAATCTAAATATATTAAATATATAGTAAATATGTAAATATATAGAATTTCTTTATCCATTTTGGATGGAATTTGGCGGCATCGCCAAGTGGTAAGGCGGGGGACTGCAAATCCTTTATCCCCAGTTCGAATCTGGGTGTCGCCTGATCAACAAAAAAATACTTGAAATTTATTAATCCTGTTGATCGAACTTGACGAATTCTTGCCCCGTAAAAAAAGCATAGGCAAGGGCTAGGTCTGTTGATACTTGATTTTGAGAACTCGTAGGGCCTATAAAAGCCTGTCATCTTTTTTCTCAAAATCTGGGTTCTGAGTGTGGCTAAAAAAGGTACCAAGAAATCTGAAGCAACCCAATCTTATTAATGATTGATTTGAGCTATTCTGAATTGAATCAAATAAAAGAAATAATGAGAATTCATTCTGGGTATCAGAACTATGAAAGTAAGAAGTCGGAAATCTTGGTATCCAAAGGTTCCTAAGAGATACTACTTTTTGGCTACTAAGGTTGAAGAAAGGATTCTAAAAAAGACTATAAAGACTCCCTAATTATTTTACACTAGAACTTTCTTAATATTGAGGTAGTGTCTACTAACTCTGTTTGCGATGAAATTAGATTGGATAGGCTGATGGTAAATTCATTGAATAATTGTGACAAAGAACTGAAGATACTTTGTATTCAGACTCACTAGAGGATCTGAGTGCTGCTCATAAATTTAATCAGAATGGTTGAATGGCTCTTCTTTCTATTTACTATTTATATATTTTAATATCTTATTTTTAAATATCTTATTTTATATTTTTATTTTTTCTTATTCTATCTTCTTTTTTTTTTTTCAATTCTTTCTATTTCAATAGAATTCTATTGAATAAGAAATCTAGGAACTTTTTATGAGTAGATTCGTGAAATTGTTTCATAAAGAACTGTAAGTAAGAATCCTATTTTTCTTTCTATTTCATTTAGATTGAGTATAGATAAAAGATCTTCCTATGTTATACTATGTTAGACTATTAAATTCGCGATGATAAATTTATTTGATATTGTTATTCATAATATTGTTAGTATCATCAAGATGCAATTCATACCTTTGAATTGATAGGAGTCCACTTTATCATCTCTATGGGATTAGATCCCGAATTATTGTGAAAGAAGAAAAAAAAGAGATTATGGAAGTCAATATTCTTGCGCTTATTGCTACTGCGCTGTTCATTTTAGTTCCTACTGCCTTTTTACTTATCATATACGTCAAAACAGTCAGCCAAAATGATTAATTTTAATGAAACTTGAATTATTCATTTTTATCAATGATTGAAGGAATGAAAGGGTTTAAAACTCTAGTTAAGTCTTAAATGAAATGTGTGGGAATCAGAAGTATCTTAGATAGTGTGGTAGAAAGAGCTATATATAGCTCTTTCTACCACACTATACAATTGAGTATTGTAGAATATTTCATATTCATTCATATTCTTAGTACATAAAACATAAAGTTGTATTGTATACAGAAAGAAGCTTTCTCTTATATAGATCAATTGACAATAGATATCTATATCTAAGTAATAATATATATTATACGTACATAAAAATGAAATAACACTTGAATTTTCTATTTTTTCTCTACACCCATTTGTATACATTTTGATCAATCCAAAAGAATTGCAAGCCCAACTGCTTGAATTCCTGATTCTTTATATCTCTTCTTATGCTTATGGATCCGGGGGCCCATCGAAAGAATTAATGTAGGAAGAATAGTACAGGCATATACTATATACCATATAAAGACCATATAATATACATATCATATATTAGAGAATTATAGAAATATAAGAATATTAGGATATTCTTAGATAATATCTAATATTAAATATTAATAAAAGAAAACTATTTAATTAATTAATATAGGATTAATTAGAAATCTAATACTAGTAATATATCTAAAAAAGAATATCTAAATATAGATAAACTAAAGTCAGTCAAGTTTTTTTAAGCTTTCGCAAAACGATTACAATTGATACAAATAGATTTTTCAGTAAAGCACTAAAATAGTAATCTTCCTAGTTCTAAAGCCCACTCCTTCCCCATACTACAAGTGAAAGAGAAAATGTAAACACTACCATTAAAGCAGCCCAAGCGAGACTTACTATATCCATGCAAATGATGTCCCCTATCTCTATGAAATGAAGGAATTTTTCCATTATTGATTTTTAATCATAGTG